TTTATATTTATATGAAAATTTATTAATAATGGTTTAGTTATTTATATATTAAATTATTTTATATTAATTTAATCAATAAATATTTAATATAATTATTTATATTAAATATTTAATATAATAATATATATTTATAATATAATAATTTAAGGTGATAAAATTAATAATAAATATATTAATATATATATTATTTTAATGAATATTTATTGTTTAATAAACGTTTTAATTTTCAATATTAATATTATGAAAAAGAAAAAAGAAAAATTATTAAATGTTTAATATTGAATATTAATTATTAATTAATATTTAATATATAAATTAATTTATTAATAAATATTTAATATTAATATTTATTAATCAATAAATATTTAATATAATTATTTATATTAAATATTTATATTAAATATTAATTTAACAATTAATATTTAATATATAAATTAATTTATTAATAAATATTTAATATAATTATTTATATTAAATATTTAATATAATAATATATATTTATAATATAATAATTTAAGGTAATAAAATTAATAAATAAATAAATTTTTTATTTAAAAAAAAAAAAATTCTATGTTAAAACAATATTATATAAATAAATTTTTTATGGTTTAAAAAATTTATTAAAAATTTATTTTACATATTAATTTTTGTATAATAATTTATAAATTTAAAAAATTTATAAATTAATAATTAAAGTAGTAATTAATATTAAATAATTTAAGTAATTAAGATTTAGTAATATTTAAATTAATAACAAATTTTGTGCCAGCAGTTGCGGTTATACAAAAATTAAATTAAATTTTCTTAGTTAATTAATAAATAATTTTAATTAATAATATAAATTTTGAATTATTAAGTGAAATTTTAATTTAAATAAAATTTTATTTTAAAATTATTATTTAATAAATTTTTTTAAGAAACTAGGATTAGATACCCTATTATTAAATTTTTAAATTATAATACTAAAATAGTAAATAATTATTTATTGAAACTTAAATAATTTGGCGGTATTTTAGTTCATTTAGAGGAATCTGTTTAATAATTGATAATCCACGAATAAATTTACTTAATTATTTATTTTGTATATCGTTGTTAAAAAAATATTTTTTAATAATAAATAATATTTAAAAATTTATAATATAAATTAAATCAGATCAAGATGCAGATTATAATTAAGAATATAATGGATTACAATAAATTTATTTAAATGAATATTAATTTGTAAAAATTAATTGAAGGTGGATTTAAATGTAATTTTATTTAATTTAATAAAATGATTAAAAATTAAAATATGTACATATTGCCCGTCGCTTTCATATAAACATAAATTGAAATAAGTCGTAACAAAGTAGAGGTACTGGAAAGTGTTTCTAGAAAGATCAAATTAGAGCTTGAAAAAGTATTTCATTTACATTGAAAAGATATTAAAATTTAATTAATTTGAGGGGGAAAAATTAAATAAAAAAAAATTAATAAAAAAATTTTTATAATATAAATGGGGTTAAAGTATATTTTTAAAAATAATTATTTAATTTATAGTTAATTAGTATTGTGAAAGAATTTTGAAATATATTAAATAAAAAATTATATGAAAGTAATTTTATTTTAGTGTATCTTGTGTATCAGAGTTTATTAAAAATTTTTATTAAAAAATAAATTCTCGAATTTAAAAGAGATAATTAATTAAGAAAGTTATTGTAGCAAAAATATTTTTAATAATTAATTTGAAGTGAAATGTTAATCGTTTTTAAATATATCTAGTTTTTTTAGAAAAAAATTTAATTTTTAATTATTTAATTTTAATTTATTTATTAATTAATAAATTTAAAAAATAATTAAATAATTTAAGGGATAAGCTTTAAATTAAATTTATATAATTAATTAAATTAAAAATAAATAAAAATTGTATGATTTAAATTATTAAAAAATTATAATTTATTATAAATAATTTTATTTAAAATAAAATTTTTTAAAAATTTATGTTTTTATAAAAAAATAAATTTTAATAAATAAAATTTAGATATAATGATAAAATTAGTATATAAAATTATTTTTAAAATAAATGATTTAAGTTAAGTAATTAAAAGTAATTCGGCAAAAATTTATATTCACTTGTTTATCAAAAACATGTCTTTTTGATAATAATTAAAAGTCTAATCTGCCCACTGATTTTGAATTGAAGGGCTGCAGTATTTTGACTGTACAAAGGTAGCATAATCATTAGTCATTTAATTGATGACTTGTATGAAAGATTGGATGAAATATAGACTGTCTCTTAATTAATATATAGAAATTAATTTTTTAATTAAAAAGTTAAAATTCCTAAAAAAGACGAGAAGACCCTATAGAGTTTTATATTTAATTTAATTAAAATTATTTATAAATTTATTATATTGAAATTAAATTTAATTATTTTATTGGGGTGATAAAAAAATTAAATAAACTTTTTTTTAAAAAATAAACATATATAAGTGAAAAATTGATCCAGTATTATTGATTAAAAGAAAAAATTACCTTAGGGATAACAGCGTAATTTTTTTTTTTAGTTCAAATAAAAAAAAGAGTTTGCGACCTCGATGTTGGATTAAGATAAAATTTAAATGCAGGAGTTTAAAATTTTTGATCTGTTCGATCATTAAAATCTTACATGATCTGAGTTCAAACCGGTGTAAGCCAGGTTGGTTTCTATCTTTTTATAAATAAAATATTTTAGTACGAAAGGATTAAATATTTAAATTAAATTTAATTATTATGAATATTATTAATATTTATTATAAAAATTTTAATATTATATACTATTTTGGCAGAAAAATGTAATGATTTTAGAAGTCATAAATGTATAATAATAATTTATATAGATAGTAAAATGTTAATAAATGATATTTATATAATTATTTTAGGTTTAGTAATATTAATTTTAGGGGTATTAATTGGAGTAGCTTTTTTAACTTTATTTGAACGAAAGATTTTAGGTTATATTCAAATTCGTAAAGGGCCAAATAAAGTAGGGATAATAGGAATTTTACAGCCTTTTTCTGATGCAGTTAAATTATTTACTAAGGAGCAAACTTATCCTAATTTTTCTAATTATTTAAGTTATTATTTTTCTCCAGTTTTGAGATTTATTTTATCGTTAATTATTTGAGTTTTAATTCCTTATTATTTTAATTTAATTAGTTTTAATTTAGGAATTTTATTTTTTTTATGTTGTACTAGAATAGGAGTTTATACAGTTATAGTAGCTGGTTGATCTTCAAATTCAAATTATGCTTTATTAGGTGGATTACGTGCTGTAGCTCAAACAATTTCTTATGAAGTAAGTTTAGCTTTAATTTTAATAAGAAGAATTTTAATAATTATAGATTTTAATATAATTAATTTTTTTTTTTATCAAAAATTAATTTGATTCATAATTTTAATATTTCCTTTAAGATTATGTTGGGTGAGTTCTATATTAGCTGAAACTAATCGAACTCCTTTTGATTTTGCGGAAGGTGAAAGAGAATTAGTTTCAGGATTTAATATTGAATATAGAAGAGGTGGATTTGCTTTAATTTTTTTAGCAGAGTATTCTAGAATTTTATTTATAAGATTATTATTTGTAATTATTTATATAGGAGGTTATGATTTAACTATATTTTTTTATTTTAAGTTGGTATTTATTTCTTTTTTATTTATTTGGGTTCGAGGTACTTTACCTCGATATCGTTATGATAAATTAATATATTTAGCTTGAAAAAGATATTTACCAATTTCTTTAAATTTTTTATTATTTTTTTTAGGATTAAAAATTTTTTTAATATATTAACTTTTTTTAGTATAAATTAATAGAATAATAATTCTTTCTTAAGTTTTCAAAACAAATGCTTTTACAAGCTCATTAATTTATTCAAATAATAATTTATCTCAATAAATACTAATTAAAGGATTAAAAATAAAGTAGGAAAAATAAAAAATTGTTAATAGTTGTCCTGTAATAATATATGGATCTTCAACTGGTCGTGCTCCAATTCAAGTTAATAAAATAATTATAATAATTAAACATCAAAATATAATTTGATTGATAGGATAAAATTGAATACCTTGAATTTTTTTAAAAAATGTAAATGGAAGAATAAATAAAATAGCAATAGATAAAACTAATGCAATAACTCCTCCTAATTTATTTGGAATAGAGCGTAAAATTGCATATGCAAATAAAAAATATCATTCAGGTTGAATATGAACAGGGGTAACTAATGGATTTGCAGGAATAAAATTATCTGGATCTCCTAATAGATAAGGATTAGTTAAAGTTAAAATTGATAAAATAAATATTAAAATAATAAATCCAATTAAATCCTTAAATGTAAAAAAAGGATGAAAGGGGATTTTATCTAAATTTCTATTTAAACCTAATGGATTATTAGAACCTGTTTGATGTAAAAATAGTAAATGAATTATTGTTATTATTAAAATAATAAATGGAAGTAAAAAGTGGAAAGTATAAAATCGAGTAAGAGTAGCATTATCAACTGCGAATCCCCCTCAAATTCAAGTTACTAATGTTGATCCTAAATAAGGAATTGCTGATAAAAGATTAGTAATAACTGTAGCTCCTCAAAATGATATTTGTCCTCATGGAAGAACATAACCTATAAAAGCTGTAGCTATAAGTAAAAATAAAATAATAACTCCTACTATTCAAGTATATTTAAGATTAAAAGATTCATAATAAATTCCTCGGCCAATATGTATATAGATACAAATAAAGAAAAAAGAAGCTCCATTAGCATGTAAAGTTCGAATAAGTCATCCATAATTTACATTTCGGCAAATATAATTTACTCTATAAAAAGCTAATTCAATATTAGCTGTATAATATATAGTTAAAAATAATCCTGTTATAATTTGAATAATTAAACATAAAGCTAATAAAGATCCGAAATTTCATCATCTAGAAATATTAGATGGGGATGGTAAATCAATTAGTGATCTATTAATAATTTTTAAAATTGGATGAGATTTACGTAAAGAAATAAATTTATTTTTTATCATTAAATATTAGAACGTAAAGGTCCATAAAAAATATTAGTAATTTTTACTACTCTTACTAAAGTAATAAATAAATAAATTATTATTAACATTATTAATAAAAAGGTTTGTCTATTATAAAGTTTATTTAGATTAATTTTATTTTCATTATTAAAAAATAAAATAAAATTAAAATTTTCTATATCTTCATTAAAATAAAAGTTTATATAAGATAAATTTTTATAAAAAAAAAATTGTGAAAATAAACATAAAAGTAAAAATAATAAACATAAAGTTTTTAAATTAGTTGATGAATTAAATATTTCATTAGATGCAATTCTTCTTACATAAATGAAAAGAACTAATAATCCTCCTAGGAAGGTTAAAAATAAGATATAAGAAAATCAATATGTTTTAATTATTATTCCTGTTAATATACAAACTAATAAAGTTTGGATTAAGATTATTAATCCTATGGATAAAGGATTATTTATGAATAATATAATAATAGAAAAAAAAATTAATATAAATGAAAAAGTTAATTTAAAAATATCAAATCAAAGAATAGTTTAATAAAAATAATAATTTTGGAGATTATAGATATAGAAATTCTTTTTCTTTGAAGTTTTTAAAATAAAATTTAACTTTGGTTTACAAGACCAATATTTTTTTTAAACTATAAAAACATATTAATGATAATATTAACAACTTGATTTATTTTTTTGATTATATTTATTATTGGAAATTTAATTTTTATTTCAAAACATAAACATTTATTAGTAGTTTTATTAAGATTAGAATTTATTGTTTTAAGAATTTTTTTTTTTATATTAATTTTTTTTAGATATATTGAATATGATATATATATATTAATAGTTTTTTTAGTTTTTTCTGTTTGTGAGGGAGCTTTAGGTTTATCAATTTTAGTTTCAATAATTCGAACTCATGGTAATGATTATTTTCAAAGTTTTAATATTTTATAAGTAAAATGATAAGAATTTTTTTTTATTTAATTTTTATAATTCCTTTTTGTTTTATAAAAAAAATATTTTGAATGGTTCAAATAATAATAATAATAATAATATTTATTTTTATAAATTTTAGAATAATAGTTGGATTATTTAGAAATTTAAGATATATATTATCATGTGATATTTTATCTTATGGTTTAATTTTATTAAGAATTTGAATTAGAATTTTAATAATTATAGCTAGAGAAAATTTATATAAATTAAATTTTTATATTAATTTTTTTTTATTAAATATTATTTTTTTATTAATTATATTATATTTAACATTTAGAGTTATAAATATATTTATGTTTTATTTATTTTTTGAAGGTAGATTAATTCCTACTTTAATATTAATTATTGGTTGAGGATATCAACCAGAACGAATTCAAGCAGGAATATATTTATTATTTTATACTTTGTTTGTTTCTTTACCTTTATTATTAGGAATTTTTTATATTTTTAATGAATTAAATTGTATAATAATTTATTTTTTGAAATTTATTAATTTAAATATATATATATTATATTTTTCAATAATTTTAGCATTTTTAGTAAAAATACCAATATATTTTGTTCATTTATGATTACCTAAAGCTCATGTTGAGGCTCCTGTTTCTGGATCAATAATTTTAGCAGGAATTATATTAAAATTAGGAGGTTATGGTCTTTTACGTTTAATAATTTTTTTACAGGAAATTAATATAAAATTAAATTATTTATGAATTGTTATTAGAATATTAGGTGGGTTTTATATTAGTTTAAAATGTTTTTGTCAAGTTGATATTAAGTCATTAATTGCTTATTCATCTGTGGCTCATATAAGAATTGTAATTAGAGGTATAATAGTTATAAATTATTGAGGATTTATTGGTTCTTATATTTTAATAATTGGACATGGTCTTTGCTCATCTGGAATATTTTGTTTGGCTAATATTAGTTATGAACGTTTACATAGACGAAGATTATATATTAATAAAGGAATAATAAATTTTATACCTTCAATAAGATTATGGTGATTTTTATTATTAAGTTCAAATATAGCAGCTCCACCTAGATTAAATTTAATAGGGGAGATTAGATTAATTAATAGATTATTAAGATGATCATGATTGAGAATAATTATATTAATATTAATTTCTTTTTTTAGAGCTGGTTATAGATTATATTTATATTCATTTATTCAACATGGGAAATATTATTCTGGTATTTATAGATATTATATAGGAGTTTCTCGAGAATATTTAATATTATTTTTGCATTGGTTTCCTTTAAATATTATAGTATTAAAAATTGATTATAGAATAATTTGATTTTAATTTAAATAATTTAATAAAAATATTGATTTGTGGTGTCAAAAATATGATAAATTTCATTTTAAATTATTAATAATTTATTTAAAAATTATTGTATTTGTTTTATCTCTTTTATATTTTTATTTTTATTAAGAATAATTAATTTTTTTTATATAATATATTTTATTATAAATGATTTAGTGGTTTTTTTAGAATGAGAAATTATTTCTTTTAATTCTTTAAGAATTGTAATATCTATTTTATTAGATTGAATATCTTTATTATTTATAATATTTGTTTTTTTAATTTCATCTGTTGTTATTTATTATAGAAAAAGTTATATAAGTTCTGAAGTTAATTTAATACGATTTATTATATTAGTTTTATTATTTGTATTTTCTATAATATTATTAATTATTAGACCTAATATTATTAGAATTTTATTGGGGTGAGATGGTTTAGGATTAGTTTCATATTGTTTAGTAATTTATTATCAAAATTTAAAATCTTATAATGCTGGAATATTAACTGCTTTATCAAATCGAGTGGGTGATGTATTAATTTTAATGGTAATTTCTTGAATAATAAATTATGGAAGTTGAAATTATATTTTTTATTTAGAATTTATAGATAATGATTTGGTAATAATAATAGTAGGTAGATTAATTATTATAGCAGCTATAACAAAAAGAGCTCAAATTCCTTTTAGATCTTGATTACCAGCTGCTATAGCAGCTCCTACTCCTGTTTCAGCTTTAGTTCATTCTTCAACTTTAGTAACTGCTGGGGTATATTTATTAATTCGATTTAATTTATTACTTATTAATGTTTTTTTTTTAAAGATTTTATTATTATTATCTGGATTAACAATATTTATAGCTGGTATTTCAGCTAATTATGAGTTTGATTTAAAGAAAATTATTGCATTATCAACTTTAAGACAATTAGGTTTAATAATAAGAATTTTAAGAATGGGATTACCTGATTTAGCTTTTTTTCATTTATTAACACATGCTATATTTAAAGCTTTATTATTTATATGTGCTGGAGTTATTATTCATATAATAAGAGATATACAAGACATTCGTTATATAGGGGGAATTAGTTTATATATTCCTTTAACTTCTTTATGTATAAATATTTCTAATTTAGCTTTATGTGGAATTCCTTTTTTAGCAGGATTTTATTCTAAGGATTTAATTTTAGAATTAGTTAGATTTAGAAATTTAAATTTATTAATTTTTTTATTATATTATTTATCTACAGGTTTAACTGTTTTTTATACCTTACGTTTAATAATATATTTAATAATTAATGATTATAATTTAATAAGAATTTATAATTTATATGATGAAGATTTTATTATATTAAAAAGTATATTTACTTTATTATTTATAAGAGTAGTAAGAGGGAGATTATTAAGATGAATAATTTTTTCTTATCCTTATATAATTTATTTGCCTTTGAATTTAAAAATAATAGTATTATATGTAAGAATTTTAGGAGGGATTTTAGGTTATTTAATTAGTAATATAAAAATTTATAGAGTAAATAAATTTTTAATAACTTATAAAATAAGAAATTTTTTAGGTATAATATGATTTATACCTAATTTATCAACATATGGATTAAATTATTATTTTTTAAATTATGGAAATAATTTATTAAAAAATGTAGATTTAGGTTGAAGAGAATTATATAGAGGTTGAGGGTTAATAAATATTATACAAAAATATTCAAGAATTTATAATAATTTTCATTTAAATAATTTTAAAATTTATTTAATTAGATTTTTTTTAATTATAATTATAATATTATTATTTTTATTATTAAATTTATAATCATCTAAATAGCTTATAAAATAGAGTATAATATTGAAGATATTATGGAGATATAATTATCTTTAGATAATATTTATAAAAATAAATTATTTTATTTTTACAATGAAAATGTAATGTTTTTTTTAAACTATATAAATAATAAATATAAGAAATATTAATGGAATTTAACCACTAAAAATTAAGTTAGCAGCTTAATTATAAACTTTATATTTCAAAATTTTTAATTGGAATTTTTATTCAATTTTATCATTAACAGTGATATACCTCTTTTTGGTTTCAATTAATAAATAAGGAGTAATTAACTCTATCTTTTAAGTCGAAATTAAATGCAATATTGCTTCTTATTTTATACATATAAGATAAATTGAAATAATTCAATATTTTTTGAATGCAAATCAAATGTTTTTATAAACTATAATCCTGATTAAATAAATAATTAATTTAATTAGTTCAATTTAATATATTTTGATTTCATTCATGATATAATCCTATTAGTAAAATAATTATAAAAAAAAAACTAATTTTTGTTCAAATAATAAAATTTACTATTTTAAATAAAGGAATAATAGGGAAAATTAAAGCAATTTCAACATCAAAAATTAAAAAAATTATAGTGATTAAAAAGAAATGTAAAGAAAAAGGAATTCGTGCTGAAGATTTAGGATCAAAACCACATTCAAATGGGGAATTTTTTTCTCGATCTGAAAAAGATTTTTTTGATAAAATAATTGATAATATTATTATAATATTAGCAATTAATATAATTAATAAAAAGATATTAGTTATTAAAAAAATTATTTATATTAAAATTATTAAACTTTTTGATTGGAAGTCAAATATACTAAATATATTATATAAATAATTAGTTTCCTCATCAATAAATAGAAATATAAAGGAATAATCAAACTACATCTACAAAATGTCAATATCATGCTGCTGCTTCAAATCCAAAATGATGATTATTAGAAAAGTGATTATTGATATGTCGAATTAAACAAATTAATAAAAATAATGTTCCAATAATTACATGAAGTCCATGAAAACCTGTTGCTATAAAAAATGTAGATCCATAAATTCTATCAGCAATAGTAAATGGAGCTTCTAAATATTCATATGCTTGGAGAATGGTAAAATAAATACCTAGGATAATTGTAATAAATAATCCTTGAGTAGTTTGAGTATTATTATTTTCTATTAATGCATGATGAGCTCAAGTTACGGATACTCCTGATCTAATTAAAATAATAGTATTAAGTAAAGGGATTTGAAAAGGATTAAAAGGAGTAATTCCTGCTGGAGGTCATATAGTACCAATTTCAATATTAGGGGCTAGGCTTCTATGAAAAAAAGCTCAAAAAAATGATAAGAAAAAAAAGATTTCAGATACAATAAATAAAATTATTCCTCATCGAAGTCCTTTAGTAACTAAAATTGTATGTTTACCTTGGAAAGTTCCTTCACGACAAATATCTCGTCATCATTGATATATTGTTAAAATAATAATGATATAACCAATAATTAATAAATTTATATTAAAATTATGGAATCATTTAATTATACCTGTCACTAAAGTTATAACTCCAATAGCTCCTGTTAAAGGTCAAGGTCTATAATCAACTAAGTGGAATGGATGATTAAAAGTTGTTTTCATTATTTAGTTAACTTCTCTAGAATATAAAGTTCTTAAAATTGCAATAACATAAGATTGAATAATTGCAACTGCTGATTCTAAAATTAATAATAAAATTTGAATAATAATTAAGAAAATAATTAAATAATTAGGTAAATTTGATCCAGTTCCACTTAATAAAGTTATTAATAAATGTCCTGCAATTATATTAGCAGTTAATCGAACTGCTAAAGTTCCTGGACGAATAATATTACTAATTGTTTCAATTAAAACTATAAAAGGCATTAAAATAGAAGGAGTTCCTTGAGGAATTATATGAATAAATATATGTTGAGAATTATTAATTCATCCATATAATATAAATCTTAATCAAAGGGGAAGAGAGATAGATAAAGAAAGAGTTAAGTGACTTGTTCTTGTAAAAATATAAGGAAATAATCCTAAGAAATTATTAAATAAAATAAAAGAGAATATTGAAATAAAAATGAAAGTTGATCCTTGAAAATAATTATTTTTAAGGAGTATTTTAAATTCTATATGTAATTTATTTAAAATAAAATTTCATAAATAATAATGTCGATTAGGAATTAATCAAAAAGAATAAGGAATAAATAAAATTCCTAAAAAAGTTCTAATTCAATTTAAGGATAAATTGAATAAATTAGTTGATGGGTCAAAAATTGAAAACAAGTTACTTATCATTTTCAAAATAAATTTTTATTATTTATATTAATTATATTATTTTTATTGTTTTTTATATTAATATTATTTGTAATATAATAATTTATAATATTAAAAATAATAAAAATACAAATAAAAAAAAAAAAAGATATTAATCAATTGATTGGTATTATTTGTGGTATAAAAGAATATTACAAAAGTAATAATTTAAATTTGACATATTTATGTTATATTTTAACTAATTCTTTCATTAGAAGTAATTGCTAATTTACTATAAAATGGTTTAAGAGACCAGTACTTGCTTTCAGTCATCTAATGATGAAAAATTATTAATTCAATTAATAAAATTTTTAATTGAAATTCTTTCTACAACAATAGGTATAAAACTATGATTAGCACCACAAATTTCAGAACATTGGCCATAAAAAATTCCTGGCCGATTAATAAAAAAATTAGTTTGATTTAATCGACCAGGATTAGCATCTACTTTAACTCCTAATGAGGGAATAGTTCAGGAATGAATAACATCTGTAGCTGTTACTATAATTCGAATTTGATTATTTATAGGTAAGATAATACGATTATCAACATCAAGTAATCGGAAACTATTAATTGATATTTCATTACTAGGAATTATGTAAGAATCAAATTCAATATTATTAAAGTCTGAATATTCATAACTTCAATATCATTGATGACCAATGGATTTTAAAGTAATTAAAGGATTATTAAGTTCATCTAAAAGATATAAAAGTCGTAAAGAAGGTAATGCAATAAAAATTAGAGTAATAGCTGGTAAAATAGTTCAAATTAATTCAATTATTTGACCTTCTAATAAAAATCGATTAATAAATTTATTAAAGAATAATCTAATTATTAAATATCCAACTAAAATTGTAATTATAATTAAAATAACTAAAGTATGATCATGGAAAAAAATAATTTGTTCTATTAAAGGAGAATTTCCATTTTGAAGATTTAAATTTGATCAAGTTGCCATTTCTAAAAAAAGGATAAACCTTTATAAATGGGGTTTAAATCCATTACATATAATCTGCCATATTAGAAATTAATTTCTTAAAATAGGAAGTTCATTATATGAATGTTCAGCAGGTGGTAAATTTTGATATCATTCAATAGATGAAGATAGGTTTAAAGAGAAAAGGGCAATACGTTGATTAATTATAGATTCTCAAATGATGATTAACATAAATATAACAGCTAATAATGAAATATAAGAGCCAATAGAAGAAATAATATTTCAAGAAATATAAGAATCAGGATAATCTGAATAACGACGAGGTATACCAGCTAACCCTAAAAAATGTTGAGGGAAAAAAGTTAAATTTACTCCTAAAAATATAATAAAAAATTGAATTTTTAATATATAAGGATTTAGAGATAATCCAGTAAATAAAGGATATCAATGAATAAATCCTCCTATAATTGCAAATACAGCTCCTATAGATAATACATAATGAAAATGAGCAACAACATAATACGTATCATGAAGAGTAATATCAATAGAAGAATTAGATAAAATAACTCCAGTTAATCCTCCTACAGTAAATAAGAATACAAATCCTAATCTTCAAAGAATAGATGGAGAATAATTAATTTGAGAACCATGAAAAGTAGCTAATCAACTAAAAATTTTAATTCCTGTAGGGACTGCAATAATTATAGTAGCTGATGTAAAATAAGCTCGAGTATCAATATCTATTCCTACTGTAAATATATGATGAGCTCAAACAATAAAACCTAATAAACCAATTGCTAATATAGCATAAATTATTCCTAAACATCCAAATGTTTCCTTTTTTCCTCTTTCTTGCGAAATAATATGAGAAATTATTCCAAATCCAGGTAAAATTAAAATATAAACTTCAGGATGTCCAAAAAATCAAAATAAATGTTGATATAAAATTGGATCACCTCCTCCAGCAGGGTCAAAAAATGATGTGTTTAAATTACGATCAGTTAAAAGTATAGTAATAGCTCCAGCTAAAACTGGTAAAGATAATAATAATAAAAATGCTGTAATTCCAACAGCTCAAACAAATAAAGGTATTTGATCAAAAGATAAATTATTTAATCGTATATTAATAATTGTAGTGATAAAATTAATAGCTCCTAAGATTGATGAAATTCCAGCTAAATGAAGGGAAAAAATAGCTAAATCAACAGATCTACCTCCATGGGCAATATTAGATGAAAGTGGGGGATAAACTGTTCATCCTGTTCCTGCTCCATTTTCAACAATTCTTCTTGAAATCAATAAAGTAATTGAAGGTGGGAGTAATCAAAAGCTTATATTATTTATTCGTGGAAATGCTATATCAGGAGCTCCTAATATTAAAGGGATTAATCAATTTCCAAATCCTCCAATTATAATAGGTATTACTATAAAAAAAATTATAATAAAAGCATGAGCTGTTACAATAGTATTATAAATTTGATCATCTCCAATTAAAGACCCGGGAGTACCTAATTCAGCACGAATTAGAAGTCTTAAAGATGTACCTACTATTCCTGCTCAAATTCCAAAAATAAAATATAAAGTTCCAATATCCTTATGATTTGTTGAGTAAAGTCATTTTCGCTAATAAAATGGCTGAGAATTAAGCGATAAATTGTAAATTTATTTACGAGAATATTTATCTCTTTTATTATAATATTTAATTTAATCTTATATTCATATTTTATGATATAAAATTGCAAATTTTAAGGAGTATTAATAATACTAAGATTTATTATAATAAGGCTTAAAGAAAATATTCTTTATAAATAATTTTGAAGATTATTAGTTTAATTTAACTTAAAACCTTATTATAAATAAAAAAAAGTTCTAAAAATTATTCCTAATAAAGAAAAAAAAGATAAAAAATTAATAAATTTAAAATAATTATTTTTTATAAAAATTTTAAATCATTTTAATTTATAATAATTAAATATGAAAGTTGAATAAATAATACGAATATAAAAAAATAATACAATTAATCTTATTATAATTATAATAAATGTTAAAAAAAATATATTATTATTAATTAAAAAATTAATAATAATTCATTTAGGGAAAAATCCAATAAAAGGTGGTAATCCCCCTAAAGATAAAAAATTAATTATTAAATTTATTTTAATTAGAAAATTTATATTATTGAAGAATAATTGATTAATAAAAAATATATTTAATATATAAAAAAAAAAACATATAATTCTAATTATAAATGAATATAATAAGAAATAAAATAATCATAAATTTTCACTAATTATAATAGCTGAAATTATTCATCCTAAATTATTAATGGAAGAAAAAGCTATTAATTTACGTAAAGAAGTTTGATTTAATCCTCCAATAGCTCCAATAATAACATTTAAATTAATAATTAAAATAATAAAATTTTTATTAATATAATAAGATAATAAAATTATGGGGGTAATTTTTTGTCATGTTATTAAAATAAAATTATTAAATCAAGATAAACCTTCAACAATATTTGGAAATCAAAAATGGAATGGGGCAGAACCTATTTTTATTAATATTGATGAGTTAATTATAATTGAAATAAAATTATTAATATCAAAATTTTTTATTAGAGTTAATTTTATAATAATTGAAAATAAAAAATTAATAGAAGCAATAGATTGAGTTAAAAAGTATTTTAAAGAAGCTTCAGTTCTTAATATATTATTAGAATGAGAAATTAAAGGAATAAATCTTAATAAATTAATTTCTAAACCGATTCAGCAACCAAATCAAGAGTTAGAAGAGATTGAAATTAATGTTCTAAAAAATAAAATAAATAAAAAAAACAATTTATTAGAATTAATTAAATTAAAAATTTAAAATAAGAAATATATATTTCTTTTTAGAATTATAAATTCATTATATATTTTAGTGTAAGATGCATAATAGTTTTTGATACTATAGGATATAGTTTAATTCTATAAAATATAATAAAGGTAAATATTAATTTACTTAATTTATCCTATCAGAATAATCCTTTAATCAGGCACTTTATTTTTAAAAAAAAGGGATTTCCTTTATATTTGGGGTATGAACCCAAAAGCTTATTTTAGCTTATTTTTAA